GCTTTTTAATGCTGGATTTTTTAGCATTGGGGCGTGCCCTAAAAATTCAATAGGGATTTTTAGGCCAATATTTGGAGAAATTTGCGATAAATTAATGCGATGTGTATGTATATATATATATATAATGCGGATAGCTAGCCCATATATCAACTTGCTAGCTTGCACGTTCTCGAACCTTCCTTGGTTTCGGGGTTTGACAAGGATAACAGGATTTGCTGAGCGTAGGGGGTAGGGGGGTTTGTCGCGCAGAAACCGAGAGGGGGGGCATATATATAGGGGTAAGTTGAAGAAGGAATGAATATGTTATGCACTTGAGATAGAAATATGTAATTCTTAAGTTATGTCTTTTAATAATTAACCTACTTAAATTCAAGCAAGGAATATGTTCAACCTTGATTTATCATTTGAGCCTGCACTCTGATATGCAAGGTGAAAGGTAACCAAAAAGGAGAACCCCTATGCATATAAAAGAACGCTCGGCATGCGGGGTTAATGAAGAGTATGTACTCACATCATTTAACCATATGCCAGATATAATTATCCGAGGGGGGAATATTACAGTCATGTCCGTGAGATTCCAAGCCAAATGCAAGTAATAGTTCATTAAAATACAACCCCCACGATTTGTGTCCCTGATTTTATCATGCAGAATATACCTTAATATAAACCAGTTGGTGGTTTCTTACTACATTAATATGGTTATATTAAACCTTAGTTGATTATTTCAAGGAAATATTTGAGAACCAATTATAGGGGAATAATCTATTTCCCAGGTTAAAATAAATTATTTGTGAGTTTTAATATTTTGGTTTATGCACGTTTTGGACGTTAGTACTTGCTTTATGGTTAATATAAATGAATGGTGATAATACATATATATGAACTAATGCATTATGTAATATAATGCATATATATGCACTAAACCATATAGGTTACTATCAGAAGATAGTTTAATTTAGAATTCTGGCTTTGGGAGCCAGGGGTGGGAGTTAAAATCTCTCTTTTCTGGGCGCTAGGGGGGAATTTAACCTCCGATCTTCGGATTACAAGACCGATGCTTTTATACTAAGCTACTAGGGCAAGCTCATTTTAGTGCTTTGTTTTCTACCCATCCTGCTAGTGGGGCGAGGATGAGGAATAATGCGAAGTAAAGGACTGACGCGATTTGTCCGATGATGATGTATGGGTGTTCTACGGGTATGCCTCCGATTCATGTTAGGATAATTATATCTGCCACTAGGGTTCAGAATAGGAATTGGGTGATTGGGCGGAATGTCAGTCCTCGTTGCTTTGAGGTGTGTAAGATTGGTACTACTATTAGCACTAAGATGGAGAATAGTAATGCAAGGACTCCGCCTAGCTTGTTTGGAATAGATCGTAGGATGGCGTAAGCAAATAGGAAGTATCATTCTGGCTTGATGTGTGGAGGGGTGACTAGCGGGTTTGCTGGGGTGAAATTTTCTGGGTCTCCTAGAAGATTTGGAGAGAATAGTGCTAATGATGTAAGGGCTAACAATATCACTACGAACCCTAGAAGGTCTTTATACGAGAAATATGGGTGGAAGGAAATTTTATCTGCGTCGGAGTTTAATCCGGCCGGGTTGTTTGATCCTGTCTCGTGGAGGAAGAGTAGGTGTAGGATGGTTGCGGCGGCGACAACGAATGGTAGTAGGAAGTGGAATGCGAAGAATCGTGTTAGTGTTGCATTATCTACTGAGAAGCCGCCTCAGATTCATTGAACGAGGGTGTCTCCTATGTAGGGAACTGCTGATAGAAGATTTGTAATTACTGTAGCACCTCAGAAGGATATCTGCCCTCATGGAAGGACGTAGCCAACGAAGGCTGTTATCATAACTAACAGGAGAAGGACTACTCCAATGTTTCAGGTTTCTTTGTAGAGGTAGGATCCATAGTATAGGCCGCGAGCGATGTGTATATAAATGCAGATAAAAAAGAATGATGCCCCGTTAGCGTGAATGTTGCGGATGAGTCAGCCATAGTTTACATCTCGGCAGATGTGGACTACTGATGAAAATGCGGTTGAAATGTCAGAGGTGTAGTGTATGGCTAGGAATAGCCCGGTTAGGATTTGGGTAATTAAGCATAGTCCCAGGAGGGATCCGAAATTTCATCATACGGAGATATTAGATGGTGTGGGGAGGTCAACTAGTGCGTCGTTGGCGATTTTTATTAGTGGGTGAGTTTTTCGTAGGCTTGCCATTATTGTTCTTGTAGTTGAACTACAACGGTGGTTCTTCAAGTCACTGGTCTCGGTTAAAGTCCGAGCAAGAATTATGACTTATTTTATGTTTTTGTTATTGGTAGCTTTAGTTGTGGGCTTGATTGCTGTTGCTTCTAATCCTACGCCCTATTTTGCTGCTTTAGGTTTAGTAGTGGCGGCGGGGGTTGGGTGTGGAATTTTAGTCGGTTACGGGGGCTCTTTCTTGTCTTTGGTTCTTTTTTTAATTTATTTAGGGGGAATGCTTGTAGTATTTGCTTATTCAGCAGCCTTGGCTGCTGAGCCTTTCCCAGAGGCTTGAGGGAGTCGTTCTGTAGCCGGGTATGTACTCGTTTATCTTTTAGGTGTTGTATTGGCGGCTGGGCTATTTTGAGGGGGGTGGTATGAGGGTTCTTGGGTTGTTGTTGATGGGTTGAAGGAGTTTTCTATATTACGTGGCGATGTTAGTGGTGTGGCTGTCATATATTCTTTTGGTGGGGCGATGTTAGTTATCTGTGCGTGGGTGTTGCTTTTAACTTTGCTTGTGGTGTTGGAGCTTACTCGGGGGTTGAGTCGGGGTACTCTTCGGGCTGTTTAAATAAGAGTCAGGAGGATGGCCAGGGTTAAGGTTAAGAGGAAGATGGTTAGGTAGGTTTTGATTATGCCCCGTTGAATGTCGCTTGTAACTTTTGATATTATTATTTGGGTTAGTGCTAGTCCTTTTGGTCCTGTGATTTCAAGTCATGTTTGATCAAGCTTAGTGGCGATTGATTGCCCTAGGGTTAAGTTAAGTTTAGGGGGGAGTCGGTGGACTATCGCGGGGAAGTATCCTAGTATGTTTGAGAAGTGGTGTATTGGGATTGTGGGGGTAATTTTGACTTGTTTGTTGGTTATGGCTGTAAGTTCTATGGCCACTAGAAGTCCGGTGATAGTTACTATAAGGGCCGCTAGTTTTAGGGTGGCTGGTATTGTTATAATGGGTGTTTTTGAGGGTAGGAAGTTAGATGTAATGATAAGTCCTGCAATAATACTTCCTCAGGCAAGTCGTTTGATAGGGTTAATAACCAGTGGGTTATTTTCGTTAATAGGGGACAGTGGTAAGAATCGGGGGGATCCTATGGTTACGAAGAATACTACTCGGAAACTGTAAACGGCGGTGAATGACGTGGCGATTAGTGTAAGGGTTAGGGCTCAGGCGTTAAGGTAGGAGGTGTTTAGGGCTTCAATAATGGCATCTTTTGAGAAGAATCCGGCTAGGAATGGAGTTCCTGTTAATGCGAGGCTGCCGATTGTAAGGTATGTTGAGGTGGCAGGTATTAGATTGTGAAGCCCCCCCATTTTTCGGATATCTTGTTCGTCGTTTAAGCTATGAATAATTGATCCAGAGCATAGGAATAGTATAGCCTTAAAGAATGCATGTGTGCAGATGTGAAGGAATGCTAGTTGTGGTTGGTTTAGCCCGATTGTGACTATTATTAATCCCAGTTGGCTGGATGTTGAGAAAGCTACAATTTTTTTAATGTCATTTTGAGTTAGGGCGCAGGTGGCTGTAAATAGGGTGGTAAGTGCTCCTAGGCATAGGCAGATCGTTAGTGCGAGGTTGTTGTTTTCTATGAGGGGGTGGAGGCGGATTAGTAGGAAGATTCCTGCAACGACCATGGTGCTGGAGTGGAGTAGGGCAGATACTGGCGTAGGGCCCTCCATGGCGGAAGGGAGTCAGGGATGTAGGCCGAATTGGGCCGATTTTCCTGTTGCTGCAAGGATTAGTCCGATTAGGGGAATTGTCATGTCGAAATTTTTTGACAGAAAGAAGATTTGTTGGATTTCTCAGGAGTTAAGGTTTATTGCGAATCACGCCATGCTTAGGATTAGCCCGATGTCCCCCACTCGGTTGTAGATGACGGCCTGAAGGGCTGCTGTGTTAGCGTCTGCTCGTCCGTATCACCATCCGATTAGTAAGAAGGATATAATTCCAACACCTTCTCAGCCGATGAACAGCTGGAATATGTTGTTGGCTGTGACCAGGGTGATTATGGCTACTAGGAATAGAAGTAGGTATTTGAAGAATCGGTTTATGTTTGGGTCGGAGTGTATGTATCATAGCGCGAATTCTAGGATAGATCAGGTAACATAAAGGGCAATGGGGGTGAAGATAAGGGAGTAATGGTCGAACTTAAAGCTGATGTTTGTGTCAAACATGTGTGTGTTTATTCACTGTCAGTTTGTGGTGATGCTTTCTATTCCTTGGTCTAGGAAGATCATGAGCGGGAGAAGACTGATGAAGAATGAGGTGCTGACAGCGGTTTTAACATGTGTATTTGCTCATTCTGGTTTTTGTGGCTTAGGACTTAGTGTTGTTAGTAGGGGAAATATAAGGATAACGAGAACTAGAATAAGTGAGGATGATATAATTAGGGTTGTTGGATTCATAGCTTCCACTTGGATTTGCACCAAGAGTTTTTGGTTCCTAAGACCAATGGATGAACTGTTATCCTTCAGAAGCGTGAGGAAGCCGCGGATTTTAACCGCGGTGCATAAGGATTAGCAGTACTTATTGATTTCTGTCCTTCCTTGGTGAGTAAGGGGATTTTAACTCCTGTCTTTAGAATCACAATCTAATGTTTTGGTTAAACTATACTTACTAGTAGCATCAGCCTCATATGAGTTCTGGCTTTGTAACAAGGAGAATTACTGGGATCAGGTGAAGGGCTATTAATAAATGTTCTCGGGTGTGGAATGGCGGAAGTTTGGTGATGTGGCTTGGTGTTGGGCCTCGTTGGGATATTAGGAATATGTACAGGGAGTAGCCCGCTGTAATTAATGTTCCTGCTCCTGTGAGTGCGATAGTTCATGGTGATCAGTTGAATAGTGTTGTAATAATTATTAGTTCCCCTATTAAGTTGGGTAGCGGGGGTAGTGCTAGGTTGGCCAGGTTAGCAATAAATCACCAGACCGCTGTTAGTGGGAAGATTATTTGCAATCCTCGGGCGAGGATCATGGTTCGGCTGTGGGTTCGTTCATAGGCTGTGTTGGCTAAACAGAATAGTATTGAAGACACTAGTCCGTGGGCAATTATTAGAATAATAGCCCCTGAGAATCCTCAGGGGGTTTGGATTAGAATTCCGCCTGCTACAAGTCCTATGTGGCTGACGGATGAGTAGGCAATTAGGGACTTGAGGTCTGTTTGTCGGAGACAAATTGATCCCGTCATGATAATGCCTCATAATGCTAGAATAATAAATGGGTATACCAGTTCTTTGGACAGTGGGTCTAGCATAATTATTATTCGTATTATTCCGTACCCCCCTAGTTTTAGTAGTACTGCTGCCAGTACCATTGATCCTGCGACTGGGGCTTCAACATGTGCTTTTGGTAGTCACAGGTGTACTCCGTATAATGGTATTTTTACTAGGAATGCGATTAAGCAGCCGGCCCATCAGATTTTGTGGCCTCAGGAGTTTAGGAGTATTGGTTGGGAGTACTGGATTACTAGCATGGATAGGGTCCCGGTGGACTGTTGAAGTAGGAGGAGGGCGACTAATAGTGGGAGGGATCCTGCTAGGGTATAAAATAGGAAATAAGTTCCTGCATTGAGGCGCTCAGTTTGGTTTCCTCATCGAGTAATAATAATGAGGGTTGGGATAAGTGTAGCCTCAAACATAATATAAAATATAATAATTTCGGTGGCGCCGAATGCTATAATTAGGAAAGTTTGTAGTGAGGTGAGGAGGGTGATGTACAAACGTTGTCGGCTGACGGGTTCGGGATTGATATGATTTTGGCTGGCCAAAATTATTAATGGGAGAAGTCAACATGTTAGTACTAGAAGGGGGGTTGAGAGTGGGTCTGTGGCCAGGTATGAATTGGATATAGTTCATCCAGTTTCTGATGTTCATTTTAATCATGTGAGGCTAATAAGAGCAATTAGGAGGCTATGTGCGGTTGTGGTTGTTCATAGTCATTTGGGGGAGGTTAATCAGATTGTCGGGAATAGTATAACAGTGGGGATTAGTACTTTTAGCATTGTAGAAGATTAAGGTTTTGTAGCCGGTCGGTTCCGTGAGTTCGGGCTGTGGCTACTAGGAGTGCAAGGCCCGTACTTGCTTCGCAGGCGGAGAAGGCTAGTAGTAGTATTGGGGCTGCGGAGAAACTTGTTGACTCGAATTGTAAGGCCCACAGGGCCAGCGCAATAAATAGGGATAGTATTATTCCCTCTAAGCACAGGAGTGCCGAGAGCAGATGGGTGCGGTGGAATGCTAGTCCTATTAATCCTAAAATGAATGCTGAACTAAAGCTAAAATGTACTGGTGTCATAAGGGGGCTATGGACTCAAACCATAATTTTCTGAGCCGAAATCAGAGGTCTTATTTTGGACTAGCCCCCTATTCTGCTCATTCTAGGCCACCTTGGGTTCATTCATAAATTAGCCCCAGGGTCAGTAAGATTAGGACCGTAGTGGCTCAAAAGAATGTTCCGGTGGGGTTGTGGAGTTGATCTCCTCATGGTAGGGGGAGGAGAAGGGCAATTTCTAGGTCAAATAGGAGGAATAGGATCGCTACTAGGAAGAATCGTAATGAGAAGGGTAGTCGGGCGGATCCGAGTGGGTCAAATCCGCACTCATAGGGAGATAGTTTTTCTGCGTCCGGATTTATTTGCGGTAATCAGAAGGACACGACTGCTAGGACTGAGGACAGGGCTACTGTGATAGTGAGGACGGTTATGATTAGATTCATTATCTTTCCCTGGGGTTTAACCAAGACTAAATGATTGGAAGTCACTTGTACTAACTTTAATACTAGAAAGATTATGAGCCTCATCAATAGATGGATACGTATAGGAATAGTCATACTACGTCAACAAAGTGTCAATATCAGGCGGCGGCCTCGAAGCCGAAGTGATGTTCGGATGTAAAGTGGTATTGGATTTGGCGGAGGAGGCAGACAGCTAGGAACGAGGATCCAATAATGACGTGTAGTCCGTGGAATCCTGTGGCCACAAAGAATGTAGAGCCGTATACTCCGTCTGCGATTGTGAAGGGTGCTTCGTAATACTCCATGGCTTGGAGGGCAGTAAAGTAAAGTCCTAGTAGAATTGTAAGCGCGAGAGATTGGATAGCTTGTTTTCGTTCGCCTTCTATGATACTATGGTGAGCCCATGTAACTGTCACCCCGGATGCTAGTAGCACAGCTGTGTTAAGGAGGGGGACTTCGAAGGGGTCTAATGTAATGATTCCTGTTGGGGGTCAGCACCCTCCTAGTTCTGGCGTTGGTGCTAGGCTTGAGTGGTAGAAAGCTCAGAAGAACCCTAGGAAAAAGAACACTTCTGAAGTAATAAACAGGATTATTCCATAACGTAGTCCTTTTTGTACTGGTGGTGTGTGGTGACCTTGGAATGTTCCTTCTCGGATAATATCGCGTCATCATTGGAATATTGTAAGAAGTAGAAGAACTATTCCGAGGGTTATTAGTGTTGTTGAGTGGAAGTGGAACCAGATTGCTAGGCCGGATGTTATTAATAGAGCACCGACGGCTCCGGTTAGTGGTCATGGGCTTGGATCAACCATATGATATGCATGTGCTTGGTGGGCCATTAGACGTTTTCTTGCAGGTAGAGGCTTAGGAGTAGTACGAATACATAAGCTTGAATTATTGCTACTGCAACTTCTAGGAGTGTTAGGAGGAAGAGAACGGCAGCGGTTAAGATGGCTACTGTAGGCATTATTGGTAGAAGGACAAACACAGCTGTGGCGATGAGCTGAATTAATAAATGGCCCGCGGTTAAGTTAGCTGTAAGTCGAACGCCTAGGGCTAATGGTCGGATAAATAGGCTAATTGTTTCGATAATAATTAGTACGGGGATTAGGGGAATGGGTGTCCCCTCTGGTAGAAGGTGTCCGAGGGCAACTGTTGGTTGGTTTCGCATTCCAATAATTACGGTGGCGAGCCATAGTGGTACAGCAAATCCTATATTTAGTGATAGTTGCGTTGTAGGTGTGAAAGTATATGGGAGAAGGCCTAATATATTGATGGTAATAAGGAATACTATTAATGAGGCTAGCAGAAGTGCCCATTTATGTCCTCCTACATTTAGAGGTATTATTAACTGATTGGTGAACCGGTTAATGAATCATGTTTGGAGGGTGATGAGTCGGTTGTTGATTCACCGGGATGGTGGGGTCGGGAAAAGAAGTCATGGTAGTGCGATTGCAATAGCAATAAGTGGAATTCCTAGGAAGGATGGGCTTGCGAATTGATCGAAAAAGCTTACTATCATGGTCAGTCTCAGGGTTCTGTTTTGTGTTTTTCTTCACTTATCGGGGTTGGCTCGTTTGGCGTGGTGTGATTTAAGATTTTAGTTGGGATGATGGTTAGAAAGACGATTCATGAGAATACTAGAATTGCAAATCAGGGGTTGGGGTTTAATTGGGGCATTTCACTAGAGGTGGTCGGTAGGCACCAAACTTTGGCTTAAAAGGCCAACGCTTTGTCCGATAATTAGCTTTCTAGTGAGGCGTCTTCTAGTATTAATGAGGATCAGCTCTCGAAATGTTCTAGTGGGACTGCTTCAACTACAATGGGTATAAAGCTGTGGTTTGCCCCGCAGATTTCAGAGCATTGTCCGTAAAATACACCTGGGCGTGAGGCAATGAAGGCAGTTTGGTTTAGTCGGCCTGGCACTGCGTCTATCTTTACGCCCAGAGATGGAACGGCTCAGGAGTGTAAAACATCTTCGGCAGACACTAGGACACGAACTGGTGATTCTATGGGGACTACTATTCGGTGGTCTGTTTCTAGGAGTCGGAATTGGCCAGGCGTAAGGTCCTGGGTTGGGATCATGTAGGAGTCGAAGCCCAGGTCTTCGTAGTCTGTATATTCATAGCTTCAGTATCACTGATGTCCTATGGCTTTAATTGTTAGGTGGGGGTCATTGATTTCGTCTATAAGGTATAAAATTCGAAGGGATGGGAGGGCGATCAAAACTAGAATGACAGCTGGTAAAATAGTTCATACGATTTCGATTTCTTGAGAGTCTAGGATATATTTGTTGGTAAGTTTGGTTGAAACCATTGCAATAATAATATAAAGTACTAGAGTGCTAATTAAGAATACGATTATTAGGGCGTGGTCATGGAAGTGAAGAAGTTCTTCTATAACGGGTGATGCCGCGTCTTGGAATCCTAGTTGCGTGGGATGTGCCATTAAGCTTTGAGCTTAAGACATACAGGGGTTTAACCTGCAATTTCACCTCGACAAGGTGATGTAATTTGCGTATTTTACTAATGTCTTAGAAGAAAGTGACAGAGTGGTTATGTGACTGGCTTGAAACCAGTATACGGGGGTTCAATTCCTTCCTTTCTCGTTAGTTTGATTGAACTTGGACGAATGCGGGCTCTTCAAATGTGTGGTATGGTGGAGGGCAGCCGTGAAGTCATTCTACATTTGTTATAGTTAGCTCTACTGAGGATACTTCTCGTTTAGCGGCGAAGGCTTCTCATAGAATAAATAGGAACATAATTACTGCTACTAAGGAGATGAGTGACCCAATGGATGATACTGTGTTTCATAGAGCGTAGGCGTCTGGGTAGTCAGAGTATCGTCGTGGCATTCCTGCTAGGCCTAGGAAGTGTTGTGGGAAGAATGTGAGGTTAACACCAATGAATATTACTCCGAAATGGATTTTTGTTCAGGTATCATTTAAAGTATATCCTGTAAATAGGGGGAATCAGTGAACAAAGGCTGCCATAATGGCGAATACAGCACCCATTGATAGGACATAGTGGAAGTGCGCGACTACGTAGTATGTGTCGTGAAGGACGATGTCGAGTGATGAATTGGCTAGAACAATTCCTGTTAGTCCGCCCACTGTGAAGAGGAAAATGAACCCAAGGGCTCATAATATGGGTGTTTCTCATTTGATAGATCCTCCGTGGAGTGTGGCTAGTCAGCTAAATACTTTTACGCCTGTTGGGATGGCAATAATTATTGTTGCGGATGTAAAGTATGCACGAGTATCTACGTCCATCCCGACGGTGAACATGTGGTGGGCCCATACAATAAATCCTAGGAGGCCGATAGCCATCATGGCTCAAACCATTCCTATGTAGCCGAATGGCTCTTTTTTGCCTGCATAGTAGGCTACGACGTGTGAAATGATTCCAAACCCAGGTAAAATGAGAATGTAAACTTCTGGGTGGCCAAAGAATCAGAATAGATGTTGGTACAGGATCGGGTCTCCTCCCCCGGCCGGATCAAAGAATGTGGTATTTAGATTTCGGTCTGTGAGGAGTATAGTAATTCCAGCGGCTAGGACCGGTAGGGATAGAAGAAGAAGCACGGCTGTTACAAGCACGGCTCAGACAAACAAGGGTGTTTGGTATTGAGAGATAGCTGGTGGTTTCATATTGATAGTTGTGGTGATGAAGTTAATTGCACCTAAAATTGACGACACACCTGCTAGGTGGAGCGAGAAAATTGTTAGGTCTACGGATGCCCCCGCATGGGCAAGATTGCCCGCGAGTGGCGGGTAGACTGTTCACCCTGTCCCGGCTCCGGCTTCGACACCAGAGGAGGCTAGTAATAGAAGGAAAGAGGGGGGTAGAAGTCAGAAACTCATGTTATTCATTCGTGGGAACGCTATATCAGGCGCTCCGATTATTAGTGGCACGAGTCAGTTCCCAAATCCTCCGATTAGAATTGGTATTACTATAAAGAAAATTATTACGAAGGCATGGGCAGTAACAATAACATTATAAATTTGATCGTCGCCCAGAAGTGATCCAGGTTGGCTTAGTTCGGCTCGAATGAGAAGGCTTAGGGCGGTTCCCACTATTCCGGCTCAGGCACCAAATACAAGATAAAGGGTACCAATGTCTTTGTGGTTTGTAGAAAAGAATCAGCGTGTAATTGCCACAGGTAGGGTAGCCGAGTGTTTAGGCGGCGGGTTGTAGCCCCGAAGACAGAGGTTTAAGTCCTCTCCTTATCACCAGCCCCGTGGTGAAGAAACATGTTGGATTGCAAATCCAGAGACGTAGATTAGTAGTCTGCCGGGGCTTTTCCCGCCTTTCTAGGCTATAGGCGGGAAAAGTAGATGGATGCTCGCTGGCTTGAGCGCTTAGCTGTTAACTAAGAGTTTGTAGGATCGAGGCCTTCCCATCTAGTAAGGCCTTAGTTTAATAAAAACATTTGATTTGCAATCAGAAAATGCAAGATAGACTCTTGTAGGTCTTATCAGGGACTAGAAGATTTTCACTTCTACTTAGAGCTTTGAAGGCTCTTGGTCTGATGTTATCCTAAGTCCCTAGGTGGCTAGCATAAGAATAGCTGGGGTTATCGGTAGAAGTCCTAGGGCGATTGTAGTAGACAGGGCAAGTGGGAGGGAGGATTGGGTTGTTTGGGTCCGTCAGGGGGTGATTGAGTTGACTGTATTGGGGGAGATCGTTAGTGTTATTGCGTAACAGAGGCGCAGGTAGAAATAAAGGCTTAGTAGGGCGGCTAAGGCCATAATTGTGGCGGTGATTGGAAGATTTTGTTTTGCTAATTCTTGTAGGATTAGTCATTTTGGTATAAATCCTGTTAGTGGGGGTAAGCCTCCTAGTGATAGTAGTACTAGGGCGGTGGTTGTTGTTAGGGTTGGGTTTTTTGATCAGACTATTGAAAGGGTGTTGATTTTTGTGGCAGATGATGTTTTTAGGGTAAGGAATGCTGCGGATGTCATGAAGATGTATGTTCCTAGGGCGAGGAGGGTGAGTTGCGGGGCGTATTGGAGAATAATAATTATCCAGCCCATGTGTGCGATTGAGGAGTAGGCCAGGATTTTTCGTAGCTGGGTCTGGTTTAAGCCCCCTCATCCTCCGACTAGGGTGGACATAATTCCTAGAGCAGTTAATAGTAGGGGGTCTACGGCTTGGGCTGTTTGGATGATAAGGGCGAATGGGGCGAGCTTTTGTCATGTTGATAAAATTAGGCCTGTCAGGAGATCTAGCCCTTGTAGGACTTCTGGCATTCAGAAGTGTATTGGTGCTAGTCCAATTTTTAGTGCTAGGGCAGTAATAATTATTGTGCTAGCAATGGGGTTTGATATGTTGTTTATGTCCCACTCTCCTGTAATTCAGGCATTTGTTGTGCTTGCAAATATGATTATTGCAGCTGCGGTGGCTTGGGTTAGAAAATATTTTGTGGTGGCTTCTACTGCGCGGGGGTGGTGGTGTTGCGCCATTAGGGGAACAATTGCCAAGGTGTTAATTTCCAGGCCTATTCAGGCTAGTAGTCAATGGGAGCTAGCAAAGGTTAAGGTGGTTCCTAATCCCAGGCTGGACAGTAGGATTGCGAGTACGTAGGGGTTCATTGATGGAGGAGGGACTTTAACCGTCATGTTCGGGGTATGGGCCCGAAAGCTTGATTAGCTGACCCCATCTTAGAAAGTGGTGTAGAGGAAGCACTAAGAGTTTTGATCTCTTGGGCATGGGTTCGATCCCCTTCTTTCTAAGAACTGAGGGGATTTTAGCCCCTATAGGCCACTCTATCAAAGTGGTCCCTAGGCATTCGGGCACAGTTCCTGAATTATAGTTGTGGGGGAAGGCCCGCCAGTGCGATTGGGAGGGCGATGTGTCATAGTACTAGGGCTAGTGTTAGGGGGAGGAAGTTTTTTCATACAAGGTGTATCAGTTGGTCGTATCGGAATCGCGGGTATGAGGCTCGTACTCATAGGAATACGATGGACAGTAATGCGGCTTTAGTTATAAGGCTGATTGTTGTTAATTCTGGGATGTGGTGGATGTGCGATGTTCCTAGGAATAGTACGGCCGACAGGGTGTTTATTAATAGAATGTTTGCGTATTCGGCCAGGAAGAAGAGGGCGAAGGGCCCTCCTGCATATTCTACGTTGAAGCCTGAGACTAGTTCTGATTCTCCCTCTGTTAGGTCGAATGGTGCTCGGTTCGTTTCTGCTAGGGTTGAGATATATCATATTGCGGCCAGTGGTCAGGCAGGGGCTAATAACCAGATGCTTTCTTGGGCTGTGCTAAATGTTTGCAGGGTATAGCCTCCTGAGAAGATAATGACTGATAGAAGGATTAGTCCGAGACTTACTTCATAGGAAATTGTCTGGGCTACGGCCCGTAAGGCTCCAATTAGTGCGTACTTTGAGTTTGATGCTCACCCGGATCCTAGAATGGAATATACTGCGAGGCTTGATAGGGCCAAGATAAACAGAACTCCCAGGTTGAGGTCAACTACTGGGTAGGGTATGGGTATGGGTGCTCATAGTGTTAAGGCCAGGGTTAGTGCAAGGATGGGGGTGGCTAGGAATAGGAATGGGGAAGATGTAGAGGGGCGGACTGGCTCCTTAATAAATAATTTTACTCCATCGGCGATGGGCTGTAGAAGTCCATATGGCCCAACTACATTTGGCCCTTTTCGTAGTTGCATGTATCCTAATACTTTACGTTCGATTAGAGTTAGGAAGGCTACTGCCAATAGAACGGGTACAATATAGGCTAGGGGATTAATTAGGTGATTTATTAGAGTGTTTAGCATAAACTGGGAAGAGGATTTGAACCTCTGGTATAAAGGGCTTAGGCCTTTCGCAATTTACCATGCTCTGCCACCCCAGTATGCCCTTATTTTGGGCGGTTGGGGTTTTGGCCCTCCCTTTATTTAATTTATTTGTTTTCATTAATTAGGGGCGGGGCGTGCTTTAAGTATGGGCCCCTCTTTTCCGATCCTTTCGTACTAGGAAAAGTAGCGTTACAGATAGAAACTGACCTGGATTACTCCGGTCTGAACTCAGATCACGTAGGACTTTAATCGTTGAACAAACGAACCCTTAATAGCGGCTGCACCATTAGGATGTCCTGATCCAACATCGAGGTCGTAAACCCTCTCGTCGATATGGACTCTGGGAGAGGATTGCGCTGTTATCCCTAGGGTAACTTGGTTCGTTGATCGGCGCTATTGGCCGGATCATTTTTGGTCAGATGTTCTGTGGCTTAGAGATGTTTCTCTTAGTTTTAGGGGTTTGGCCCGTTCCACTCGGAGGCTTGTTTTTCCTCCGTGGTCGCCCCAACCGAAGGTAAAATTTCATTTTCCACTAAGTTTTTGCTTTTTGTTAAGTTGCTTGACGTGGTTGAATTTTGTACCTTAAGCTCCAAAGGGTCTTCTCGTCTTGTATAATTATACCCGCTTCTGCACGGATAGATCAATTTCACTGACTTGAAGGGGGAGACAGTTAAGCCCTCGTTTAGCCATTCATACAGGTCTCTATTTAAAAGACAAGTGATTGCGCTACCTTTGCACGGTCAAAATACCGCGGCCGTTGAACCCGTAGTCACTGGGCAGGCTGGACCTCCTATACTCAGTTTAGTCGCAGGAGGCGATGTTTTTGGTAAACAGGCGAGGCTTGTGTTTGCCGAGTTCCTTCCCTTTCTTTTAGTCTTTCCCTTATAAAATAGCACTCCAGTGTGGGGTTAACGATTGTTTAGTTGTGGGTTTTTCTTGGTTTTTTTGTTGTTCACATTACTCTCTTGGGTTGGGTTCGTTAATTTCCAGTGGTTTGTCCGATCTGGCTTACACTTGTGCCTGGAGAAGAGCAGGTCTTCTTGTTACTCATTTTAGCATAATTTCTTCCATGTGGGCATGGGTTAGCCTGATATTGTTAGGGGAATAAGATTTTTTTATCAGTATAATAAACTTCTTTCTGTCTGAGCTTTAACGCTTTCTATTTAGATGGCTGCTTTTAGGCCCACTAAAACAGTATGTTTTATGCATTATGGTCTTTATCCTCCTGTGAAGGTTGTATCCTTTGTTAGAGGGGCTGTACCCCCTTTAACTAACTCTCGTATATTTCTCTTGTTGTCTTAATGTTATATTTTCTGATTTGGGGTATACGAGGCTGAACTTCTATCCATTTCTCAGGCAACCAGCTATCACCAGGTTCGGTAGGTCTGTCACTTCTACCCGGAGCTCTTCCCACTCTTTTGCCACAGAGACGGGTTAGCCCTAAATTTAAATAGGCTGTCTCGGGGTAGCTCACCTGGTTTCGGGGTTTCAAACTAAAGGTCTCTTTGCTTGAGAGTGCTGGCTAAATCATGATGCAAAAGGTACAAGGTTTAGTCTTTGTTTTTTGGTGCTTATATGGGTTATTTCATTTCTCTTTCAGCTTTCCCTTGCGGTACTTTCTCTATTGCTTTGGGTTGAACCTTTTCTGTCTCCCATACTCAGGTAAAAAAATGGTTTAATTTATGGTGTTAGGTCATGTTTTGTTATTAACATTGTTGGGTTATATTAGTGGTTAAGCTAGCTGTTTGGCTCAGGGTGATCCAACTTGCATGGATGTCTTCTCGGTGTAAGTGAGATGCTTAACTAACTCAGCCACGCCCTGGGTTTAATCCAAGTGCACCTTCCGGTACACTTACCATGTTACGACTTGCCTCCCCTTGTCAGTGCTTTAGTGTTAAGTATCTTTGTTGCGTTTTGACAGGGGAGAGTGACGGGCGGTGTGTACGCGCCTCAGAGCCGGGTTCAAAAGGACACTCTGCTTCCTTTTTACTACTAAATCCTCCTTCAAGCACTATTTCATGTTGCATGTTCGTAGTGTTCTGTGATAGAAAATGTAGCCCATTTCTTCCCACTTCGTACGCTACACCTCGACCTGACGTTCTGGGTTGTGCCCATTTTGCTTACTTTTATTGCCTTCACAGGGTAAGCTGACGACGGCGGTATATAGGCTGGGATGGCTAGAAGTGGTGAGGTTTAACGGGGGTTATCGGTTCTAGAACAGGCTCCTCTAGGGGGGTCTGAGGCACCGTCAGGTCCTTTGGGTTTCAAGCTAATGCTCGTAGTACCCGGGCGGACATCTGATTGTAGTTGGATGTCTAGGTTTATGGCTGAGCATAGTGGGGTATCTAATCCCAGTTTGTTTCTCAGCTTTCGTGGGGTCAGATGGGCTTTGTTAAAGCTACTTTCGTATGATTGGGCTTCGGACACCTAGAAGCGTATGACGGCCAAAGGGCCATTTGGCTTTAAGAATTGTTTTGCTCTCCTTAACCACCCTTTACGCCGTGGTGTTATCAACTAGGGCCTCTCGTTTAACCGCGGTGGCTGGCACGAGTTTTACCGGCCCTTTTAGCCCTGACTGAGTCAAGTTTTCACTCATGGCTTAATGTTTATCACTGCTGAATTCCCTTGGGGGTGTGGCTTGGCCAGGCGTCTTGGGCTAAAATTTGTGCCTGATGCCCGCTCCTCGTCCCCGGGCGGGGGATTGAGGGCATACTCACGGGACTGCGGAGACTTGCATGTGTAAGTCGGGTAAGAGCTGATAATAAGGTCAGGACCATGCCTTTATGCATGCGGAGTTTCTTAGGACCCATCTTAACATCTTCAGTGTTATGCTTTGTATTAAGCTACGCTAGC